AAAAAATTTCAGTAGTCATATGGGGTAAAATATCTAGGGATTTCTAGCATATTCTTTTCGAAGTATTTTTTTTTTCATTAATATTAATATCTGTGTATAGGATCATTGCTTCTATTGATTTCATACGAATACATTACATTACATAAACATAATCTAAAGCACCGAACGATTATATTTTTTTCTCCTTTCCTTATCCTGGATTTCATTTCTATTTTCCTTAATTGATTTGATTCAATCCGTTGAGTTGCGAGTTTACATATAACAACTCATATCTTTCTATACAAAAAAAATTCAAAACTTTTTTCTTGTACTATACCGACTGACCCTCTCAGAAATAAAATAAAAAGAATCGAGTTATTTCATTAGAGTTAGAATGAAAAAAAAGAGTCATTCCATTTCAGACAAATCTCGAGTACTAAAGAAAGATCGCGATTTGGAATGAACCAAAATACTTGTTTGTTTTGTTACGGCAATAACACTTAGTAATAGTAAGACCACCCGATGGGTTGGATTTCACTACAAGAAAAAGGTTTGTTTTACAGCAAACCCACATTACACAATGAAAGATACCACAGAGTGGTATAATAGACGGAATCGTAAATTATCTAATCTACATAAGAAAGATACTTCTAATAGAAAGAATTAGACATTATCGAATGATTTGACAGACCAAATCCCAAAACCAACTCAACTCATAGAATATAGAAGAAGGAAATTGATACATTTAGGACCAATTCATTATCTCTGCATTATCTCTGAATCAATCAATTGGGGTTGTTGTTCTGTCAAAAAGCGATTAGTCAGGCGACTCCACACACAAAACAAATACAAGAAAAGAATAGGTCCTAGATCTATGTGACTGTTGAAGTTTTTAGACAGAATCATGTCATGATTCTCACTTCATAAATTGACCGGATTCGATATACCAACGCAAAAATATATCACTAACTCTTTAATCATGGACAGGAAAAGAGGAAAAAGGTCATATGTAATCCATCCACGAAGATTAATGGAGGAAGATGAGTATTTTATCCGAGATTTTACAAATACTGATTAGATCTATTGGAATGAATTATTGTTTTTTATTGTTTTTATTTTCCTGTCCCTATGTATTTACATGAACATGCGGTAATACTTTTGGACCAACCAACCGGCCAGTCTATAAACAAGTACTAATGAGGAAATGAAAACTATACTAAACTGAAATAGAATGTATTAGGGCTATACGGACTCGAACCGTAGACCTTCTCGGTAAAACAGATCAAACTGATTATTATCGAAATGATTCGAACTGTTTCAAAGACCCAACATGCATTTTGTTGCATTGGGCTCTTTCATAAACTGATGTAAAGATCAGTTAGTCCACCATATTTTTCTTTACAGGAAAATAATGAGATGGTTCCATGTGCTCTGATTCATCATTTGTATTCTGATCTAGGAGCAATACCAAAGTGTTTCAAAGAAGGGTTACCTTGACTTAGGTCTGCCTTCGGCCTAGATCAAACTAAGTTAGATGGAGTCTCTATCGCTACGCTGCAAGAGTCGAATATGAGACTTCATACACCTTAAAGTTCATAGGACGAAAAAAGGTTATTTTGAGGCCCTTATACTCATTATGCCTAGCATTGAATGGACTGGGTATTTACCTTATCAACTATCAAATCAATGGTGAGTTCTATTTGATTTGGCACTTGAATTCGCACCTGAATCGGACCGAACCCAATATTTGTCAGGCTATTGTTCTCTTGTTCCCTCGAATCCATGGAGTAAGACATCGATTTGTCAATAAGATCAATTATGTTTATTGCATAATGGGCTCCCCTGAAAAGCATTAGCGCACGTGTAAACGAGGTGCTCTACCTAACTGAGCTATAGCCCTTGTCATAGATATATTAACATATGGATAATTTCTTGTCAAGATGGATATTCCATAATCCCACATGATAGCTCTCTGATCCGTCTACTGTTAACAGATTGGTATTGCTTAGAAATGATATTCCACTTATAATCCTATAAGTGATGGGTCCTTTTTTTGGTGATAAATAACCTACTTAACTCAGTGGTTAGAGTATTGCTTTCATACGGCGGGAGTCATTGGTTCAAATCCAATAGTAGGTAGAACTTATTAGATACCGAAGTCAATTGAGTGATATCTAATAAGTTTTTCTACCCATTTTCTTTTTTTTTTTCGTTATATCAGATTAGACTTGATTTGTTCAATTGGCAGAATCCAAATGTGGTGTATAATAATACAGTTCTAATGAACTTCTTTTGATTATTTTATTTTGATGTATTGACTTGACTAGGAGGAAATAGCATTTACAGCCTCTACTCGTGTCCTAGCTCGTCTGAGAGCTAGATTCGCTTCAATTGCTTGTCTCTTACCCTCAGCTCTACTCAAGTTAGCTTCAGCTATTTCAAGAGCTTGCTGAGCTTCTTGCGGATCAATGTCAGTACTCATCTCCGCATCATTTCCTAAAATGGTGATCTCATTATTACC